TTAATAATACTATAATTAATAGATAATACATTTTATATTCTTAAATATATTTTTATAGTAATTAAAATTAGTTATAATATTTCCACAGGTTCTTTTTAATAATACTATAATTAATAGATAATACATTTTATATTCTTAAATATATTTTTATAGTAATTAAAATTAGTTATAATATTTCCACAGGTTCTTTTTAATAATACTATAATTAATAGATAATACATTTTATATTCTTAAATATATTTTTATAGTAATTAAAATTATATATTAGAATGAATTTTTAGGAGATAGGGGAGATACGATTACTAAGTCAGGTGATTGTAAATAATATTACTTTGAAATTTTTTTAATATTATTTTTAGTTATTAAGGGGGTTTAATATATGAGTGTATATAATTTATTTTTATTTTATTTTTATATATTAGAATGAATTTTTAGGAGATAGGGGAGATACGATTACTAAGTCAGGTGATTGTAAATAATATTACTTTGAAATTTTTATTGTACTATTTTCAGTTATTAGAATTTAGTTAAAATTTTATAATTTATAAAAGGCTTGTTGTTATTTATTTATTTTAAAAGTTTTATTCTGGCTTGATAATTTATTTTTAGATTATTTTACATGCAAATTTTTGTGACTATAATTTTAAACTGAAAGTTTGGTGGGTTTTGCAGTGATTGATATTATTAATTGAGGAAACTCAGAAATAGTATTATTTAATTGGAATTGACTAAATTTGTGCCAGCAGTCGCGGTTATACAAAGAATTCAAATAAATTTTATTAGTTTAGAGTTAGATGTTGTTTTTGAATTTATAATTAATGTAATTTTTTTTAGGTGAAATTTTATGAATTATTAAGTTATATCTTTAAAAAATTAATTGAAGCTTAGAAATTTTAAATTTAGACTAGGATTAGATACCCTATTATTTAAAATGTAATTGTAGAATACTGGAGTATTAATAGATATGATCTTGAAACTTAAAGAATTTGGCGGTATTTTAGTCTGTTCAGAGGAACCTGTTAAGTAATCGATGATCCACGATGGACCTTACTCTAGTTTGTTATTTTCAACTTGTATACCGCCGTTATTGAAGATTCTTTTAGGATAATAATTTTCTAGAATTTAATTAAAAATGTATGTCAGGTCAAGGTGCAGTTTATATTAGAGTTAATAATGGGTTACAATAAGTATACTTAAATGGATATTGGAATTAATTTTTCGGTTGAAGGTGGATTTGATAGTAAAATTATATAGATTGATTATTTGATTTCAGCTCTAAAATATGTACACATCGCCCGTCACTCTTACTATTAAAGTAAGATAAGTCGTAACATAGTAGATGTACTGGAAAGTGTATCTAGAATAACAACTTGAAGCTTATTTAGTAAAGCATTTCATTTACACTGAAAAGATTATTGTGCAAATCAATGTGGGTTGATTTGTTATTTAATTACTAAATTTATTTAATTTTATTTTTGTTTTATATTAAAAATAATTATAATGTTATTGGTTTTAGTATATTATATAGAAAAAATATTTATAGTGATAGTTTATTAGTACTGTGAGGGAAATTTGAAATATATTGAAAAGTTAACATTTAATAAGAATATTTTATTTATTGTACCTTTTGTATCAGGGTTAATTAATTAATAATTAACTAATTTAATTTTCTCGATTTCAGAAGAGTTAATAAGTTGTAAAAGTTAATGTGGAATAATTATTTTTAACAATTTATTGGAAATGAAAAGTTAATCGTTTTTGAAGGTATCTAGTTTTTTAAGATTTGAATTTAATTCATTTATAGTAGTTGATTAATATTTATTTTTTAGGTTTAATTATTACTATAAAAAAGGTAGGGGGGATAAGCTCTTTATTTATTTTAAAAAGATTAATTAATAAATAATATTTTGTAGGCTTAGAATTAGCTAACATTGTTAAGTGTGTTATAATTTATTATTTATTATTTAATATTTATTATTCTTTTATTTAATTATTAAAATTTTTCATTTAATATTTTTATGTAAATAATAATGGTTAAATTAGTATATTTTTAATGTAATTTTAAATAATTTTTTTGAGATTATTTTAATTAATTCGGCAAATATTATGTTCGCCTGTTTATCAAAAACATGTCTTTTTGTATTTTAATATAAAGTCTGACCTGCCCACTGATAGTATTAAATGGCCGCAGTATTTTAACTGTGCAAAGGTAGCATAATCATTAGTTTTTTAATTGGAGGCTAGAATGAATGGTTGGACGAGGCATATACTGTATCAATTTAATTTATGGAATTTTATTTTTCAGTCAAAAAGCTGAAATAATAATAAAAGACGAGAAGACCCTATAGATCTTTATATTTAATTTATTTTTAGTTATTTGGTTAAATTTAATTAATATTAATTTAAGTATTTTGTTGGGGTGACATTAAGATTTATATAACTCTTGATTTATATTTACATTAATTTTTGGATAATAAATTGATCCTTTATTACGGATTAAAAGTTTAAGTTACCTTAGGGATAACAGCGTAATTTTTCTGGCGAGTTCATATCAATAGGAAAGGTTGCGACCTCGATGTTGGATTAAGATTAATTTTGGGTGCAGAAGCTCAATTTATTAAGTCTGTTCGACTTTTAATTTCTTACATGATCTGAGTTCAAACCGGCGTGAGCCAGGTTGGTTTCTATCTTTATTTATAGATAGTATTTTAGTACGAAAGGACCAAATACTTAAATTATTAATTTTGTGAAATTGAATATTATTAATATGCTACTATTTTGGCAGATTAGTGCAATAAATTTAGAATTTATATATGTAATTTATATTACAGATAGTATTGATTAATTTAGATTTATTTCTTTCTTTTATTAGAAGATTATTATTAATTATTTGTGTACTTGTGGGTGTTGCTTTTTTAACATTATTGGAGCGTAAAGTTTTAGGTTATATTCAGATTCGTAAGGGCCCTAATAAAGTAGGATTAATAGGAATTCCTCAACCATTTTGTGATGCCATTAAATTATTTAGAAGGGAACAAACTTATCCTGTTTTATCAAATTATATTTCTTATTATTTTTCTCCGGTTATTTCTTTGTTTTTATCTATTTTGGTTTGGATATGTATGCCTTTTTTTGTTAAATTATATTCTTTTAATTTAGGTATTTTGTTTTTTTTGTGTTGTACTAGTTTGGGGGTTTACACAGTTATGATTGCTGGTTGATCTTCTAATTCTAATTACGCTTTATTAGGGGGATTACGGGCTGTTGCTCAGACAATTTCATATGAAGTAAGTTTAGCTTTGATTTTATTGTCTTTTGTTTTTTTAATTGGAAGATATAATTTTATGTATTTTTATTATTATCAAATGTATATATGATTTGTTATTATTTTATTACCTATAGCTTTAGTATGATTTACTTCTTGTTTAGCCGAGACTAATCGAACTCCTTTTGATTTTGCTGAAGGAGAATCTGAATTAGTTTCTGGGTTTAATGTTGAATATAGAAGAGGAGGCTTTGCATTAATTTTTATGGCTGAGTATGCAAGAATTTTATTTATAAGTATATTATTTTCTGTAATTTTTTTAGGGTGTGATGTTTATAGATTATTATTTTATTTTAAATTGTTATTTATCTCTTTTATATTTATTTGAGCTCGAGGGACTATACCCCGGTTTCGTTATGATAAATTGATATATTTAGCTTGAAAATGTTTTCTTCCTTTTTCTTTGAATTATTTAATATTTTTTGTGGGACTTAAGATTTTATTAATTTCTTTGTTGTTAATTTAGTTTAGTAAAGTTAATAGAAGATTTTACTTTCTATCTTATGTTTTCAAAACATATGCTTAAATTCAAGCTCATTAACTATTCAAGTAGATTATCTCATCATTTAGTAACTAGTGGATTGAATAAGAAATATGAAAAATATCTAATGGTTAAAATTTGACCAATTATAACATAGGGATCTTCTACTGGGCGTGCCCCAATTCATGTTAATAATACTACATTAATTACTATTAATCAGAATGTTACTTGATTGATAGGATAAAATTGAATTCCTCGAAATTTTCTTAAGTGATAGAATGGTAGAATGGCAAGGATTGCAATAGATAAAACTAGTGCAATGACTCCCCCTAATTTATTGGGGATAGATCGTAGAATTGCATAAGCGAATAGAAAATATCATTCAGGCTGAATATGAACAGGAGTAACTAAGGGGTTAGCAGGAATAAAATTATCTGGATCTCCTAATAGGTAGGGATTAGTTAATGTTAATATGGCTAGAGCTATTAATATAATAATGAAACCAAATACATCTTTAAAAGAGAAGTAAGGGTGAAAGGGGATTTTATCTCTATTTGAATTGATACCTAGGGGGTTATTTGATCCAGTTTGGTGAAGAAATAATAGGTGAATTATAGTTATAGCTGCTACAATAAAAGGTAAAATAAAATGAAAAGTAAAAAATCGGGTAAGGGTTGCATTATCTACAGCAAATCCTCCTCAAACCCATTGTACTAAGTCAATACCTAAATATGGAATTGCTGATAATAGATTTGTAATTACAGTTGCCCCTCAGAAGGATATTTGTCCTCATGGGAGTACATACCCTATAAAGGCAGTTGCTATTACTAAAAATAAAATTAGTACTCCTACTAGTCATGTAGGGGTATATATGTAGGATCCATAATATATTCCTCGCCCTACATGTAGGTAGATACAAATGAAGAAGAATGAAGCTCCATTTGCGTGAAGGGTTCGTAATAATCATCCATAATTTACGTCTCGGCAAATATGTGTAACTCTATTGAATGCTATATTAATGTCAGCTGTGTAATGTATTGCTAGAAATAGCCCTGTTATAATTTGTACAATTAGACATAATCCTAAAAGTGAACCGAAGTTTCATCATGCTGAAATATTAATTGGGGCTGGTAAATCAACAAGAGCATTATTTACAATTTTAAATAGTGGGTGTTCTAATCGTAGAGGTTTATTCATTAGTTTATAGGACGTAGGGGACCATAAAATACATTTGTAATTTTTACAGTGGCTACTAAAGAAATTAATAAATAAATAATTAATAAAATGGTGATAATGTTTGTGGGGAAGTTATATAATTTATTTAAATTTAGGATATTTTCTGGGATTAAATTATGTATTGTTGAGGAGGGTATTATTTCATTATTTAATATTATAGATATTATTGGTTTATCTATAAATAAATAAATTGTAGCCGTTGAGACAATGACGATTGTGGTTGTTACTATTAATATTGTTGATAAAGTAAATATTTCATTTGAAGCAAGGGATGTCACATAAATAAATAATACTAGTATACCCCCTAAGAAAATTAAAAATAATACATAAGAAAATCAGAAGGTTTTCATTATTAAACCTGTAATAAGACAAATTAATATGGTTTGTAGGAGAAGGACTAGTCCTATAGCTAGGGGGTGATTTATTTGTAAAAAGATAAATCCTGTTAGAATAGTAATAGAATATATCATTATTTGGATAATACCAAGAGGTAGTTTATTTAAAATATTAATTTTGGGGATTAATGAAAAAGTATTTATCTTTTCTCTTGAAGTTTTAAAAGGATATTCCTTATTTTTGATTTACAAGACCAAGGTTTTATTATAAACTATTAAAACGACTAATGAATATATTAATTCTTTATTTTAGTTTACCTATTTTTTTGTTTATAATTGGGGTTATAGTATTTGTTTCTTATCGTAAACATTTACTTTCTATACTTTTAAGATTAGAGTATATGGTTCTTAGCTTATTTTTGGCTCTATGCATATATTTGTTTTATTTTAATAACGAATTATATTTTTCTATAGTTTTTTTGACTTTTAGAGTATGTGAGGGGGCTTTAGGTTTATCTATTTTGGTTTCTATAGTACGTACACATGGAAATGATTATTTTCAAAGTTTTAGTATTTTACAATGTTAAAATATATTTTTATATTAATTTTTTTACTTCCTCTGACTTTTGCGGGAGGGGGTTTCTGAATGGTTCAAAATTTTATGTTTTTGATTGGATTTATTTTTATTTGTTTAAGATATTTTAGTGGTTTCTGAGGCTCCTTGGGGTATTTATTTGGGTGTGATTTGATTTCTTATGGTTTAATTTTATTAAGTTTTTGAATTTGTGGATTAATAATAATGGCAAGTGAATCAACCTATAAATATAATAATTATGTTAATTTATTTACTTTTAATATTACTGCTCTTCTTTTAATTTTAGTGCTGACTTTTAGTACCACCAATTTATTTATATTTTATTTATTTTTTGAGAGTAGACTTATTCCTACTTTATTCTTAATTCTTGGGTGAGGATATCAACCCGAGCGATTACAGGCGGGGGTTTATTTATTATTTTATACTCTTTTGGCTTCTTTACCTATATTAATTTCTATTTTTTATCTGTTAGGGGATAATAATACTTTGTATTATTATATAATTGAGGGATATTTATTTTATGAATTGTTATATTTGGGTATAATTCTTGCTTTTTTAGTAAAAATACCTATATTTTTAGTACATCTCTGACTCCCAAAGGCACATGTTGAAGCTCCGGTGTCGGGGTCGATGATTTTAGCTGGTATTTTGTTAAAGCTGGGGGGATATGGGTTAGTTCGTGTTTATTACTTTTTAAGAGGTGTTGGACTTAAATTAAATTATATTTGAATTAGTATTAGATTAATTGGGGGAGTTATTGTCAGATTAATCTGTTTACGGCAGACTGATTTAAAGTCTTTAATTGCTTACTCTTCGGTGGCTCATATGGGGATTGTTCTTAGAGGTCTTATAACTATAAGATATTGAGGATTAATAGGGTCTTATACTTTAATAATTGCTCATGGTTTATGTTCATCTGGTTTATTTTGTTTAGCCAATATTACTTACGAACGTCTAGGGAGTCGTAGTTTATTAATTAATAGGGGTTTATTAAATTTTATACCTAGAATAGCCTTATGATGATTTTTGTTAAGATCTGGTAATATAGCTGCTCCTCCAACTTTAAATTTATTAGGGGAAATTAGTTTATTAAATAGTGTTATTTCTTGATCTTGATTTAGAATATTAGCTTTATCTCTTTTATCTTTTTTTAGAGCTGCTTATACCTTATATCTTTATTCTTATAGACAACATGGAAAAATTTATTCAGGTGTATATTCTTGTTCAAGAGGATTCACTCGTGAATACTTATTATTATTCCTTCATTGGTTTCCTTTAAATTTATTAATTTTAAAGGCTGATTTATGTATACTTTGACTATATTCAAATAGTTTAAATAAAATACTGATTTGTGGTGTCAGAGATATAATAATTTATTTTGGATCTTGAAAAATATGAGTATTTGCAGAATTAGATTTATTTCGTTATTTTTTATTAGTATTATATTATTTATTTTTAGATTAATGGTCTTGTATTTAGATTATACATTGTTTGTAGAATGGGAGGTGATTTCGTTAAATAGAACTTCAATTGTTATAACTTTATTATTAGATTGAATGAGTTTGATATTTATATCTTTTGTTTTATTAATTTCTTCTTTAGTTATCTATTATAGCAAGGAATATATATTACATGATTTAAATATTAATCGTTTTATTATACTAGTATTAATATTTGTTTTATCTATAATATTATTAATTATTAGTCCTAATTTAATTAGAATTTTATTGGGTTGAGATGGGTTAGGTCTTGTTTCATATTGTTTAGTTATTTATTTTCAAAATGTAAAATCCTACAGTGCTGGGATATTGACTGCGTTGTCTAACCGAATTGGGGATGTAGCTATTTTATTAGCTATTGCGTGAATATTAAATTATGGGAGTTGAAATTATATTTTTTACTTAAGATTTAGAGATTCTGAAATATTAGTTGTTGGTTGTTTAATTGTGTTAGCTGCAATAACTAAGAGTGCTCAGATCCCCTTTTCTTCCTGATTACCAGCAGCTATGGCGGCTCCGACGCCGGTATCAGCTTTGGTTCATTCTTCTACTTTAGTAACTGCTGGAGTTTATTTATTGATTCGATTTAATTTATTAGTAAGAGCAGGTAATTTAGGAAGGTTTTTATTATTAATGTCTGGTTTAACAATATTTATGGCTGGGCTGGGGGCAAATTTTGAATTTGATTTGAAGAAAATTATTGCTTTATCTACTTTAAGACAATTAGGATTAATAATAAGTATTTTATCTATAGGATTTTATAAACTTGCTTTTTTTCATCTTCTTACTCACGCTTTATTTAAGGCTTTATTGTTTATGTGTGCTGGGGCTATTATTCATAATATAAATAATTCTCAAGATATTCGTCTTATAGGATATTTAGGCATTGGAATACCTTTAACAACCTCTTGTTTAAATGTAGCTAATTTAGCTTTATGCGGTATACCTTTTTTAGCTGGGTTTTATTCAAAGGATTTAATTTTGGAAGTTGTATCTTTATCTTATATTAATTTATTTAGATTTTTTTTATATTTTATTTCGACTGGGCTAACAGTTTGTTATTCTTTCCGACTTGTTTATTATAGTTTAACTGGTGTATTAAATTGTGGTTCTCTTAATATATTAAATGATGAAGGTTGGATTATGTTAAAAGGGATGCTTGGGTTATTAATTATAAGAGTTTTTGGTGGAAGTATATTAAGTTGATTAATTTTTCCTACTCCTTATATAGTATGTCTTCCTTATTATTTGAAATTGTTAACATTGTTTGTTTGTATTGTAGGGGGTATATTAGGATATTTTATTTCTCATGTTTCTTTATTTTTTAATAATAAATCTTTTAATTTATATAGATTAAGATTTTATTTGGGGTCAATGTGATTTATGCCTTATATTTCTACTTATGGGTTGATTATGTCTCCATTAATATTAGGCTATTTATCTGTTAAAAGATTTGATCAAGGTTGATCGGAGTATTTTGGGGGTCAAATAATTTATAATAATTTAAAGAATTATTCTAAAATGGCCCAAATTGTTCAAAATAATAATTTAAAGATCTATTTATTATTATTTATTTTATGATCTTTTGTATTGATTGGTTTATTTATTTTAGTTTATTCAAATAGCTTATTTTTAGAGCGTTGCACTGAAGATGCTGAGGAGATTATTAAATCTTTGAATATTTAGGCATTATTTTTAGTAATTTATAAAAAAAAGGTTTTTATTTTTACAGTGAAAATGTAATGTTTTTATTAAACTATATAAATAGAAGTATAAATGGAGTTTAACCATTAAAGATAAAAGTTAGCAGCTTTTTCTTGTCACCATACTTCCTTAATTGGAGGTGATCCTCAATTATATCATTAACAGTGATATGCCTCTTTTTTTGGCTTCAATTAAAGAATAAGGACAGGTTTTGTCTAAGGCTAGGTCGAAACTAGATGCAATTAATCGCTTCATATTCAATAAGGTAGATTGATAAATCAATACTTTTTGAATGCAAATCAAATGTTATAATTAACTACAACCCTATTTTTAATTGTTTCAGTTAAGTGCTCCTTGATTTCATTCATGGTATAGCCCAATTAGTAAAATTAAGATAAAGAAGATTGATGTTAATATTCATGGAATTATATTTGAAGTGTTTACAATTACAATTATAGGAAGGATGAGGGCAATTTCTACATCAAAAATTAAGAAAATAATAGCGATTAAAAAGAATCGAAGAGAAAAGGGTAGACGAGAAGATGAAGATGGGTCGAATCCACATTCAAAAGGAGAACATTTTTCTCGGTCAGCTAGAGTTTTTTTTGATAAGATTGAGGCCAAGGATATAACTACTACTGTAATTATTAAGATTACTATAGATATTATTAAAACGGAAAAGATTAATTATATTGCATTATACAAACCTTATGATTGGAAGTCACATATACTTCTTATACTATATAAATAAATTATCTTCCTCATCAGTAAATTGATACATACAGGAATAGTCAAACAATATCTACAAAATGTCAGTATCAAGCTGCTGCTTCGAAACCAAAGTGGTGACTCTTGGAAAAATGATGGTTTAAGTGACGTATTAAACAAATAGCTAAAAAAGTAGTTCCAATAATAACATGTAGTCCATGAAATCCTGTAGCTATAAAAAAGGTAGAGCCATAAGTAGCATCTGCAATAGTAAAAGGTGCTTCAATATACTCATAAGCTTGTAAAATTGTAAAATAAATTCCTAGAATGATAGTAAAAAATAGGCCTTGAGTTGTTTGGGAGTGGTTACCTTCTATTAAGCTATGATGAACTCATGTGACTGTTACCCCTGATGCTAGGAGAATGGCTGTATTTAGGAGAGGGATCTGAAGAGGGTTAAAGGGATAAATTCCTTGTGGGGGCCATATAGCCCCTAATTCAACAGTGGGGGATAAACTGCTATGAAAAAAGGCTCAGAAGAATGATACGAAGAAAAAGATTTCTGATACAATAAAAAGGATTATTCCTCATCGTAGCCCAATTGTTACGGGGTATGTATGAAGTCCTTGAAAGGTTCCTTCTCGAGAAACATCTCGTCATCATTGATATATAGTTAAAATGGTAATAATATTACCTAATAAAAATAAAGAGATATCATATTGATGGAATCATTTTACTAATCCAGATACAGAGGTTATAGCTCCAATAGCTCCTGTTAAAGGTCATGGGCTATAATCTACTAAATGGAAAGGGTGGTTTGAATGTGTTGACATTTTTATTAAAATTAATTAACTTCTCTAGAATATAGAGTTCTTAAGACTGCAAATACGTAAGATTGAATAATGGCTACTGCTGATTCAAGAACTAGTAAGGCAATTTGAGCTATGATAAGGAATGACACAATTAAGTATCCTAGAGAAGGGCCTGTATTTCCTAAAAGAGTTAATAAAAGGTGTCCTGCAATTATATTGGCTGCTAATCGAACTGCTAAAGTCCCGGGTCGAATTACATTTCTAATAGTTTCAATGCATACTATAAATGGTATAAGAACTGCCGGGGTTCCTTGTGGTACTAAGTGAGCAAATATATGTTGGGTATGATTAATTCATCCGTATACTATAAATGATAATCATAGAGGAAGGGCTAATGAAAGAGTTAAAGTTAAATGTCTGGTACTTGTAAAAATATAGGGAAATAGACCTATGAAATTGTTAAATAAAATTAGAGAAAATAAAGAAACAAAGATAAAAGTTCTTCCATTATGAGAAGTTTCTCCTAGTAGTGTTTTAAATTCTTTATGAAGAGTAATTAATACTTTATTTCATATAATTTGGTGTCGGGAAGGTATAAATCAAAAGGTTATAGGGATAAGTAATAGACCAATAAATGTTCTTAGTCAATTCAGGGATAAATTAAAGATACTTGAAGATGGGTCAAATACAGAAAATAAATTTGTTATCATTTTCAGTTTATTTGGGTTGTTTTTAAGGTTTTTAGAGTTTTAGATTTAGGGGATGATGGTAAATAATTAAAGTAATTTATTATAGAGAATAATAAAAGTGAAGCAGTAAATATAATAAATAAAATTAATCATCTAATAGGGGCTATTTGTGGAATTAAAAAATATTGACTATATCAATAATTTTAGTTTGACATACTAATGTTATATTTTAACTAATTTTTTCATTAGGAGTAATCACTAATTTACTATTTTGTGGTTTAAGAGACCAATACTTGTTTTCAGTCACCTAATGAATTATTTATAGAAGAAATTCAATTAATAAAAGTCTTAGCAGGTACTCTTTCAATAACAATAGGTATAAAACTATGATTAGCCCCACAGATCTCTGAACATTGACCATAAAATAAACCAGGTCGGTTAATTAAGAAATTAGTTTGGTTTAATCGTCCAGGAGTTCCGTCTACTTTAACTCCTAGGGCTGGGATAGTTCATGAATGAATTACATCTGCAGCAGTAATTAAAATTCGTACTTGAGAATTAGAGGGGAGAACAACCCGGTTATCTACATCTAGAAGTCGAAAAGAATTTATTTCTAATTCATTAGTTGGAATTATATAAGAATCAAATTCAATATTTAAAAAATCTGAATATTCATAACTTCAGTATCACTGATGTCCAATAGATTTTAAAGTAATTACAGGTTCATTAATTTCGTCTAATAAATATAGTAGACGAAGGGAGGGGAATGCAATAAATAATAGAACAATAGCTGGTAATACAGTTCAGATAATTTCGATAGTTTGGCCATGTAAGAGGAATCGATTAGTAAATTTATTAAAAAATAGTATTAATATTAGATATGCTACTATTACTGTAATTATGACTAAGATTAATAAGGTGTGATCATGAAAAAAAATTAGCTGTTCTATTAAAGGGGAAGCTCTATCTTGAAATCCTAAATTAGATCATGTTGACATTAGTTCTAATAAAAGTTAAATACTTTATATATGGAGCTTAAATCCATTGCACTAATCTGCCATATTAGAAATTAGTTAGTAAGGGTAATTCTGAATAACTATGTTCTGCTGGGGGAACATTTTGATATCATTCAATGGATGATGATAATTGAATAGGATATAATACAGTTCGGTGTGTTACTATACTGTCTCAGATAATATAAATAAATATAATAATTCCTAATAGCGAAATAGAGGATCCAATTGTTGATACAATATTTCAGGCAGTATAAGCGTCAGGATAGTCTGAGTATCGCCGTGGTATACCTGCTAATCCTAAAAAATGTTGTGGGAAGAATGTTAAATTAACTCCTACAAATATTACTACAAATTGACTTTTTAATAAATTGGGGTTTAATACTAGTCCTGTAAATAATGGGTATCAGTGGATAAATCCGGCTATAATAGCAAATACTGCTCCTATAGATAAAACGTAATGGAAATGAGCTACAACATAATAAGTATCGTGTAAGATAATATCAAGTGATGAATTAGCTAAAACAACTCCCGTTAATCCTCCTACAGTAAATAAGAATACAAATCCTAAGGCTCATAGGATCTGGGGAGAATATGTTAATTGGGTTCCGTGAAGGGTAGCTAATCATCTAAAAATCTTAATACCTGTGGGTACGGCAATAATTATTGTAGCTGAAGTGAAGTAAGCCCGCGTATCAACATCTATTCCTACTGTAAATATATGATGGGCTCATACAATAAAACCTAGAAATCCAATAGCAAGTATAGCATAAATTATACCAAGAGATCCAAAGGTTTCCTTTTTACCACATTCTTGGCTAATAATATGAGAAATTATTCCGAACCCGGGTAAAATTAAAATGTATACTTCAGGGTGCCCAAAAAATCAGAATAAGTGTTGATAAAGAATTGGGTCACCCCCTCCTGCAGGGTCAAAAAAAGATGTATTAAGGTTTCGGTCTGTTAATAATATAGTAATAGCTCCGGCTAAAACGGGAAGAGAAAGAAGTAGTAATACAGCAGTAATTACTACGGACCAAACAAATAGAGGTATACGATCAAAAGTAATTCCTGCTGATCGTATATTAATTACTGTTGTAATGAAATTTACTGCACCTAAAATAGAAGAAATTCCGGCTAAGTGTAGGGAGAAAATAGCTAAATCAACGGAGGCTCCTCCATGAGCAATTCTTGATGAAAGAGGGGGGTATACTGTTCAACCAGTTCCTGCTCCGTTTTCAACTATTGAGCTAGCTAATAATAAGGATAAAGATGGGGGAAGTATTCAAAAACTTATATTATTTATTCGGGGGAAAGCTATATCTGGGGCCCCTAATATTAAAGGCACTAGTCAATTTCCGAATCCTCCAATTATAATAGGTATTACTATAAAAAAAATTATAATGAAAGCATGGGCAGTAACAATTACGTTATAGATTTGGTCATCCCCAATTAATGAACCTGGGTGTCCTAGTTCTGCTCGAACTAAAATTCTTAATGAAGTTCCAACTATTCCAGCCCATGCCCCAAAGATGAAATATAGAGTTCCAATATCCTTATGATTTGTTGAAAATAATCATTGTCGCGATTAAATGGCTGAAATAATAGGCGGTAAACTGTAAATTTATTTATGGGGGGTTTCCTCTTTAATCAGGCCTTATATTCAATAATGATATTAGACTGCAATTCTAAAGGAGTATAATTAATACTAAGGCCTAAAAGATATTCTTATATTTATAGCTTTGAAGGCTATTAGTTTTTTTAACTTAAAGCCTTGTTTAAAGTATTAAATATACTATTCTTACTAGGACTAATCCTCTAATTGAGAAAAATGATGAAATATAATAAATAAAAGAGTTAAGATTATTAGTATTTAAGGAAATTACTCATGAAGGTTCATTATAGTTTAACATAAAGGCGGCAAAAGTTATTCGTAAGTAAAAAAATAAGGTAATTAGAGTAAATATAGTTATAATAAATATTAATAGAATTTGATTATTATTTGTTAATAATTGAATAACTATTCATTTAGGAAAAAATCCTAAAAACGGAGGCAATCCTCCTAATGATAATATATTTATAAAGATACTAAATTTAAATGATTTAGAGGGGGTGAATATTGTGAATAATTGATTAAAATGGAATAATTTATAGTTATTAAATATCAAAACAAGTGTTGAGGATAGAAAAGTATATATCACAAAATAAAGGAGTCATAAATTTTCTTCTGATATTATAGCTGCTAGTATTCATCCAATATGATTAATAGATGAAAAAGCTATTAATTTCCGGAGAGAAGTCTGATTTAACCCTCCTATAGAGCCTACTAATGCAGATAAAATAATGGGGAAAATAAATAGGGTTTTGATAAATAAGTATGAAATTAATATTAGTGGAGCAATTTTTTGTCATGTTATTAAAATTAATCTATTAATTCATCTTAATCCTTCTATGACTCCTGGGAATCAAAAATGAAAGGGGGCAGCTCCTCTTTTTATTAATAATGATGATACTATTAATAATTCTATTAATTTCACGGAAGTTAATATTTCTATTATATTATATTTTAGTGAAGATATAATTACTCTAAATAATAAGACAGCAGAGGCGAGTGCTTGAACAAGGAAGTATTTCAGTGAAGATTCAGATGATATTAAATTTTTTGTGTTATTTATTAAAGGAATAAATGATAGGAGATTAATTTCTAATCCTATTCATCTACCTAGTCAGGAGGTTGATGAAATTCTGATTATTGTCCCAGCTATTAGGGTAAAAGTGAATAAAATTTTAGATGAATTTTTGAAAATTAAAAAGAAAAGGATTATAACCTTTATAAATGGGGTATGAACCCAGTAGCTTAATTAGCTTATCTTTTTATATTTTGGTGTATGATGCACAGAAAATTTTGATTTTTCAGGGAACAGTTTAATTCTGTTAAATATAATGAATGTAAATATTAGTTACATTATTTACCCTATCAAGGTAACCCTTTTATCAGGCAATTCATT